GGCTTATCGCCAAATGTCTCTTCTATTACGAAGACCGCCGGGTCGCGAAGCTTATCCAGGAGATGTTTTTTATTTGCATTCACGACTTTTGGAAAGAGCCGCTAAATCAGGTTCGCGTTTAGGTGAAGGAAGTATGACTGCTTTACCAATAGTTGAGACCCAATCGGGAGATGTTTCAGCTTATATTCCTACTAATGTAATCTCAATTACAGATGGCCAAATTTTCTTATCCGCCGATTTATTCAATGCTGGAATCAGACCTGCCATTAACGTGGGGATTTCCGTCTCCAGAGTAGGATCTGCCGCTCAAATTAAAGCCATGAAACAAGTAGCCGGCAAACTAAAATTAGAATTGGCACAATTCGCAGAATTAGAAGCCTTTGCACAATTCGCGTCTGATCTCGATAAAGCTACTCAGAATCAATTGGCAAGAGGTCAACGATTACGCGAGTTGCTCAAACAATCTCAATCATCCCCTCTCACGGTGGAAGAACAGGTAATGACTATTTATACTGGAACGAATGGTTATCTTGATTCATTAGAAATTGGACAGGTAAAGAAATTTCTCGTTGAGTTACGGACTTATTTAAAAACGAATAAACCGCAGTTCCAAGAAATAATATCTTCTACCAAGATATTCAATGAGGAAGCGGAAGCCCTTTTGAAAGACGCTATTCAAGAACAAATGGAACGCTTTCTACTTCAGGAACAGGTATAAAGAAATTCCTTTAAATAACTTTCTAATTTTATAGAAATAATTATTTCTATAATCTAATCTTTTATTTTATTATATATTTTTTATATTAATAATTTTATAGTAATAAAAAATTATTATTAAGAATAAATATATAAATAAATATAAGGGTCTCTTGTTCAAATCATTCAAAATACCTAGTTAGTAGAAAAGAAATATATGGAAATCCGTCGCGTCCAATAGGATTTGAACCTATACTAAAGGTTTAGAAGACCTCTGTCCTATCCATTAGACAATGGACGCTTTTTTCTTAGTTTTGTTTTCACATCTCTTGGTCAGAAAAAAGACCATTGAGAGAATTCCAGGAATTGCGCATTCAATTCAATGATACATTCATTATCATTATATTAATAATTACATTAAATTAGATTCATTACATGAATAATTATAATTAGATCCTCTATATTATAGATTATTTAATATAGAATTTAAATAATATAATATTTTATAATAGATAAAAACTATAACTTTTACTATTAAACATATTCTAAATAGAATATAGAATTTTAGAAATATAGAGAATAAATTAATATATATAATATAGAGATATAAGCGGGTAGCGGGAATCGAACCCGCATCGTTAGCTTGGAAGGCTAGGGGTTATAGTCGACGTTGAGTCATCGTTTTTAACGTCTCTAATTCAAAACCGAACGTGAAACTTTGGTTTCATTCGGCTCCTTTATGAAAGATGGACAAATTTCACATATGTCAGATGTGAACTAAATTACAAAAAAAAAGAAAAGAAATTTCGGCCCATAACATCTATGTCAGCTTTTCTGTTTGAATGCATTCAAAACAAAACCCGCTTTATAGATGATCCCTATAGAACAGGGGGGGTTAGAACCACCCTTCTAGTTACTTCGTTCTCTATTTCTATTTGAAAGAATCCTTAGGAAAAGGATTTTGTTTCCACCGAGCTAAAACAATATAATATGTCGATGTCTCTAGTAAACCAAAGCCATTAGTTAATAGCTGTTTTGCTTCAATCTCTTTTATACAAATCATAAATTGAAGATTTAGTTACGATTAGAAATACTCCCTTCTCTATTTATCCATGGACCCTTTACTCATACTTATTCAATTGGAAATATTGATCCAATTCAAAAACCAATTATGTTTCGTAATTTCATAATCCAATTTTGTTTTTTCCAATTTCTAATTGACTCTTTTGGATACAAATCACGAGAATGTCTATTCTTCCTCGAATCTTTCATTGAGAGGTAAAGGATTAAATCCTTTTAAGAAATAAAGTTTTTGATCGGAATAGTAATTAAACCGAAGGACCCCTTAACCATTTAAGGGATTAATAGAACGAATCGCACTTTTACCACTAAACTATACCCGCTACAATGTGATTATTGTATATAAATGGATCTTTTGTCGAACAAAAAAATGGGTCATAATTAAGACGATAGGATCAGAAAAGAATCATGAAAATTAGAGCGTTGATATGCTTTGGCCAAGGAGACTAATGGGATTGGGGAAAGAGGATTTATTTAAATAACTAAAAAAACACGCTTTTTTAGTTATTTAAATGAGATGGATACGTCTCGATAAAAAAAAGGCGTATGCCATAACATAAATTGTGCAAGAATAAAATAATTAAGAAATGACACTCGGATTCTATTCTGTATGATAGGAATAGAAATTGCCTTTATTATGATTGTTCTTGAAACAACAACAATCATTAATCATTTTTTTTTTTCAAATCAAATAAATCATTTTTTCTATGATTCATTGGAACAAAAACGAAAGACCCGGCCCGGTCAGGACCGGGGGCCGGGCTGTGGAAGTAAAAGTAAAAAAGGATCTTGCAGACGAAAGCAAAGAGGTACTCTTTTTTTATTATTTATTTAATTTTAATTTATATATTTATTATTACTTTCTATTTACTATTTATTAATTCTATAATTTTTTTATATAAGAAATTCATTGCTATATAATTTATAGTTTATATAATATATAATATTCTTGGGGCATTGGGTGGTTATATATCTAAATTTATATTCATTGGAATAGTGGAGTTGAGATATCGCTTTCGAGCCCTTACTTTACCTAAATGAAATCACTGATTTTTATTTTCTATATTGTTTTTTCTATTTTTCTATGTCTCTATAATTAGATATCTATATAATAATTATATACTGAATAATAAAGAGGTATAAAGAGAGGGCCCTTTTTCAAGCCTTACTGTTTTTGTGTAATATAATCTAGTAATTATCCTTTTTATTTCAATTTGGGGAGATGGCTGAGTGGACTAAAGCGTCGGATTGCTAATCCGTTGTACGGGTTTTTCGTACCGAGGGTTCGAATCCCTCTCTTTCCGCTTTAGTGGATGACTTGGTATTTTTTCTTTATCTTTCAATTTATCTTTCAACGAGTCTTTTTTTTTATTTCATTTTAATTAATAGTTAAAAATGTGGAATAAATAAAATCCTAAGAACATTTTAAAATCAAGCAAGGAAAACAGAAACTTTATTGTTATTTTTTATTCTTCACGTCCAGGATTCCGTCCTGGATCATTAGATAGGAATCCGAAGATAAAGAGAGAAACAAAGAATACCACTACTGTGTAAACAAATAGTTTAAGAGTAAGCATTACACAATCTCCAAGATCATTTTTTTTGGAAAAAAAGATAATAGATTCTCCATTTTTATACCACATACCTTATTTTGACACCACGAAATTCTTTTTCTAAATCTATAGAAATAAAAAAGAATTTTCAGAAATTCATTTGTAATAAGAGTCAAGTCTTTCATTACCAAAAGCTTTTTCATACCCGCAATTAGATATTGCGGAGGAATCTACTAGGTTCTTTCACTGTAAAAAAGGGTCCGAATGAGTAACTGGGGGGAGCCCAGACTTATTGTGGCGATCCAAGAATTTCATTATTTGAATCGAAGGGTTATACTATAAGACTTATCTGATCTTATGAATTGTTAGAATTTTTTTTTAAGAATAAATCATGAATTTTTCTAGGACCGTATTAAAGATCTCATCGAAAACTTACAGCAGCTTGCCAAACAAAAGCTAAGAGAAAAAAGAGCAAAGGTATTACTGGCATAAAATCTACGATTGGATTCAAAAAAGCATAAGCCTCGGGCAATTTTGAGAAGAAAAAACTACTTGAAGAAAGAGCAGAATTAAGACAAATACAGATCAAACTAAAGATATTAAGCATAACAAACATTTTTTTCTTTGTTCTTGAAGATAATTGTATTTATTTTGATTGAGTTATTAATATGATGAGTTCTTAATATGAGTTATTATAATCTTATTTTTTTTTTTTTAATTAACCCAATCAAAAATCCTTCAATTCTCAAATAAAAAGAGAATAGACAAAACCATACTTTCATACAATATCTTAATTGAATTGTATGTAATGATCAATAAATGTCGTTTAATTCTCTATCTAAATGTCTCAAAATCCTAGCAACACTCTAATCTATTCTATATAGATTTGGACTAGAATTGACGAAGAACTACTATCAATATTAGTCTTTATTAATGTCGAATAGAAATAAAAAATGGGGCGTGGCCAAGTGGTAAGGCAACGGGTTTTGGTCCCGGTATTCGGAGGTTCGAATCCTTCCGTCCCAGAGCATACCTATTATATTATATATATCATATCAGAATATAGATTTTCTATTTTATATCAGAATAAAAGAAAGATTGCCCTTTTTTAAACAACCTTATTTTTTTTTTTTAAGAGTAGAATAAGATTGGTTATAATCTGATTTTGCTTTCCTATAATGATTGATTCTTATATGAATTATATCTTTTTCAAAAATCAAAAATCGAATCGTGTTCAAATAACACACAGATGTAATTGAATCTATTTGTATACAGGTAAGAGGGGAGCATAGATTAAATCATATTTCTATTTAATAAGTTAGTTCTTCATAAAATAAAAATACGAGCCATGATTTAATCTGTACTTGTTTTAATTTACATTTATACAAAATAGTAATAGTCTGGAACACTCTAATAGGATTCTTTTTTTATTTAGGATTCATCATATTCATAGAATTGACGCAGTAGATAGGAGTTAAACGTCAATGTAAAATACCAATTTCAATATATGCGGCTGTCTGAATTTCATTAAAAAAAAAATCAAGTTACATACGTAACATATGTCTTTTCTTTGAACCCCGTTTTTAAGTATTTTGTGTTTTCTTTTATGAAAAATTGTAAATATATGATATGTACCAATTGAGACAAAGTGTATTCATACATCTTAGTCGCTTTTCCTTAGGAAATAATTGCAGCCGGATTATTGACTCCAAGTCAAATAAACTACGCAGAAAGGGAGCGAAGACTTATATATATGTATTGTTATCGTTCTATTTCATTGATTCATTGAAAACTTTATTTTATTTCAATTGAGTTTTGTGACAATAGATTTGTTATCCCTAAATTTTAAATATTTAACTTTACCCTTTAACATAGAATGTTTCTAATTACTTTCAAAGATATTTGTTTAGTCTACCTGATAGGTATGGGGATCCTCTTTTAATTATGATTTATCAAAAAGAATAACAACCCAAAGCCTCTATTCTATCAGTCTTTATCCACCACCTCGTGAAAAACAAAAAGAATTTACATTTTTTTTATGGTTTAATCCGAATATGAATTTTTCTCTATTATTATCAAAATGCGATTTTTACTGTAAAGCCTTATTCAAATAATGTAATGATAGTGAAATAGGAAATTTTTCAATCAATTAAATATTTTGAATAATGTCTTATGAGTCCTTGGTACTCGAAGAAGTGTGAAATTGGTGAATCTATTTTAGCAAGTCACCTCAAGATGCAGATTAAAAAAAAACTTATTTGTGTTATTTATTAGTTCAATTTTTTTATATTCTAATATTTATATTTAGATTATAATTCTAAAGAAAAAATAATATATTAAAAAAATATTTATTATATTTCTATATATTATATATTATATGGGGTTCAATTTAATTCGTGCTGATACTTCTTGAGAAATTACCCATTCATAAAAGTATGGATTACTATGTACCGAACGAACCGATGATTATTCATGAGTCCATAATGGAATCAATTACATACTGTTTACAGCAACCTACTAGGAAATGTTATGGTAAAACTTCGTTTAAAACGATGTGGTAAAAAGCAACGTGCGACTTGAGGGATATGGTCGTTTGTGGATTCTTACATCCATCATTTTATTTTTATATTAATTAGATAGGAATGAGGGTGCTCTTGGCTCGACATCGTTTGTTCTGTTTCACTAGAACCCTCCTTTTTGAGGTCGGGGGTTGGGATGTAAATAGTACATGATCTTAATGGAGCTCGAGTAAAAAAAAGTATTGATTCATTTTTTAAGGGAGCGGATCTAGGGTTAGTGTTAATTAATAAGTTGAAACAGCTTCGTAAGTATATTTTCCATATAAAAATCGAAAGGATCAAATTTGAAAATTTATAAGTAAAACCCCTTGGAATTGGTAAAACTCTTTCGATTAAAAGTGTATCGCGCAGGAATCAAATCGACCATTTGTATGATTTTTTGATAAAAAGAAATCACAAAAAGGGTATGTTGCTGACGTTTTTTGAAACGATTAAAAATCACCGAAGTAATGTCTAAACCCAATGATTCAAAGAAACGATAAAGAATCCTGGAACAAGGAAATACCACTTTCAGTTGTCTCAATAAATAGATTCTAATTAAGAATCAAAATAGATTCTAAAGACAAAAAAAGGTGCGTGGTTAGAGATCGCTCAATAAACGAAATACCTAAAGTAAAGGGTTTCCTTGGGTTATTAGCGAGTTATCCAACTTGAGTTATGAGGATGCGAATACAAATGATTTTATTTTCTTTTTCGGATAATAATAAGGAATACTAAAAAGTACTTAACTCATATTTAATTGATTTGATTATTTTATGGATCCATTTGACATTACTAATTAAAAATTTCAAATTCGATCCATAGACATAATTTCGAATTTTCTTGAGCCGTATGAGGAGAAAACCTCTTATACGTTTCTAGGGGGGGTATTATTCATCTACATCTATCCCAATGGGTGGTTTATCGAATCGTTGCAATTGATGCTCGATGCCGAAGAGAAGGAAGAGCTCTTCGGAAAGTGGGCTTTTATGATCCGCTAAAGAATCAAACCTATTTAAATGTTCCTGCTATTCTATATTTACTTGAAAGGGGCGCTCAACCTACGGGAACTGTTCATGATATTTCGAAGAAGGCGGGAGTTTTTATGTAACTTTGCCTTAATCAACAGATTAAATTCAATTAATGAATAGAACAAAAGAGGGGGGGCGGTAGTATATAAAAGGTTATACAAAGTTATATAAGCCCCCTCTTTTGTTCTATTCATACCTATTTATTATTACTACCAAAAAATGTCTACTACTAAAAAATGTCGTCTTCTATAACGACAAAAATTTATTTTTATTTTAGTGATAGAAATTCATTTAATTTAAGACAGATGAAAAAAGATCAAATGAATAACCGAAGTAGTTGGATTTAGAAATCCAAAATATTTACATTATTGCTAATTCAATACTAGTTGTTTTTTAGTTGAAACTTTCACTTTTTTTATGTTATGAACAAATAAATAAAAAAAAAACAAATGGGATTTAAGATTTATTTTTTTTTTACTTATATGGATTAAGTAAACCCAAGCATTGCGATACTTTGCTACGAATATTGATTCTTACGCTTACATCCTTTTGTATCCATGTTTATTATCCATATATAGTTAGTGCCAATTCAATACAAGTCATTAGTTTTTCTTTATTTGTATAATTTATATTTTATTATATTAATTCAATATTTAATTTTTTTTTATTTTAATTTATGGTTCTCCACATTGTGTTCTTTTCTTAAGATTTACATTCATATTGACAACAGTGTATCAAACAAATATAATCCGATCATGAATAAATGTATCTATTTCCCTCTGTTCCATCTATGGACTTGGTTTTTTTATTTTACTTTATTTAAACGACGGATTCGTCGGATTTGCTGGGATACGAGAAGCCTTTATTTATTTATTATTTATTTATTTTATTGAAAAAAAAAACGGATAAGATAATAATGGATAAGATACGAACTAAATCCGTGGTAGTACATCAATTTTGACTTAATCCATATCCTTATCTTAATCTAGATTCTTATTTTAGAAGTCAGTGTATTTGCATCTAATATGTTCATTATTTTTTTTATGTTCAGAATCGATTAGCAATGTTTTTGCTATTTTACTATTTGGATTTCGGTGTGCAATTAAATCTAATTTTTTATTCCGATTGGATCTACACATTTTTTTTTTTGGGGGGGGGGGGGGTTGCTAACTCAACGGTAGAGTACTCGGCTTTTAAGTGCGACTGGCAATTTTTACACATTTGTATGAAGCAACGTCTTCGTCGATACTCTCTCTAGAGCTTGTAAAACCGCGACTGATCCTCAAAGGAATGAATGGAAAAAGCAGCATGTCGTATCAATGTGGAATTCCGAGAATATTTTATTCTTAGCGGATCGGTTCAAAACTTTGTTTAAATTCTTGACGAAAAAAAAATAAAATGAAATTTTGGGTTAAGTGAATAAATGGATAGAGCCCTATGGCTCCAATTATAGGTAAACAAAAAAAAAGAAACGAGCTTCTGTTCTTAATTTGAACGATTACCCGATCTAATTAAACGTTAAAAATAGATTAGTCCTTGATGCGGGAAATGCTTTTCCCATAAGTGGATCATCGATTTTTTTTTAAATCCTAATTATTAGTAGCTATTCTCCATTAGAGTGTGGGGGTAAATGTGTAGAAAAAGCAGTCTATTGATAAAGATAAAAATCCTTTTTTTCCAAAATCAAAAGAGCGATTGGGTTGAACAAATAAAGGATTTCTAACCATCTTGTTATCCTCGAATGAACATAAACCAATTAAATTAGATGGAAAAGGAGAGGCTAAAGAGTCCGTCGATCAGTCTTATCTGGTTCCGGGGTATATATCTATTTATTTCTTACTATAATATCCTGTTTTGACTGTATCGTACTATGTGTCATTTAATAACCCAAAAGAAATCCCTTATCCCCATCTAATTTTAAATGGAGGAATTTCAAGGATATTTAGAACTCGATAGATTTCGGCAACATGACTTCCTATACCCACTTATCTTTCGGGAATATAGTTATGCACTTGCTCATGGTCATGGTTTAAATAGATACATGTTGTTGGAAAATATAGGTTATGATAATAAATCTAGTTTACTGATTGTAAAACGCTTAATTACTACAATGTATCAACAGAATTATTTGATAATTTCTGCTAATGATTCTAAACAAAATCCATTTTTTGGGTACAACAAGAATTTGCATTCTAAAATTCTATCAGAAGGATTTGCAATCATTGTGGAAATTCCATTTTATCTACGATTAATATCTTCTTTAGAAGGGGCAGAAATCGTAAGATTTTACAATTTACGATCCATTCATTCAATATTTCCCTTTTTAGAGGAAAAGTTCCCACATTTAAATTATTCGGCGGATATACTAATACCCTACCCTGCCCATCTGGAAATATTGGTTCAAACCCTTCGTTACCGGGTGAAAGATGCTTCTTATTTGCATTTATTGCGGTTCTTTCTTCATGAGTATTCTAATTGTAACAGTCTTATTATTACAAATAAATCTATTTCCATTTTTTCAAAAAGTAATCCGAGATTTTTTTTATTCCTATATAATTCTTATATATATGAATACGAATCCATCTTCCTTTTTCTCCGTAACCAATCTTCTCATTTACGATTAACATCTTCTGGATTCCTTTTTGAACGACTCTGTTTATATAGAAAAATAGAACATTTTGCCGAAGTCTTTGCTAATGATTTTCCGGTCATCCCATGCTTTCTCAAGGATCCTTTCATGCATTATGTTAGATATCAAGGAAAATCAATTCTGGCTTCCAAAGACACACCTCTTCTAATGAATAAATGGAAATCTTACCTTGTCAATTTATGGCAATGTCATTTTGATGTATGGTCTCACGCGGCAAGTATCCGTATAAACCAATTATCCAAGCATTCCCTCGATTTTTTGAGTTACTTTTCAAGTGTTCGACGAAATCCTGCAGTGGTGCGGAATCAAATGCTAGAAAATTCATTTCTACTAAATAATGCTCCCAATAAACTCGATACAATAGTTCCAATTATTCCTCTGATTGGATCATTGGCTAAAGCGAAATTTTGTAACGCAGTAGGGCATCCAATT